ATCGAAAATAGAAGAGTTGAGTAAATCAAAAATCCAAAGGGGGTTCATGGCCAAGGGAAAAGATGTCCGAATAACGGTTATTTTGGAATGTACCGGTTGTGTTCGAAATGGTGTTAATAAGGTATCAACGGGTATTTCCAGATATATTACTGAAAAGAATCGTCACAACACGCCTAATCGATTGGAATTGAGAAAATTCTGTCCATTTTGTTACAAACATATGATTCATGGGGAGATAAAGAAATAGATCGAATCGAGCACTTGTATGTCACCCTTCCAAGGAAGGGTAAAAATGACATTTCTATATAGAACATAGTTAAATATTCTATATATAACATAATTAAATATAAACAAACCAAATCCTATTTATTCTAATTCATTTTAGATCCGACCGAAATAGGATTTTCGGGATAAGGAATAAACTAAACAAACCATGGATAAATCCAAGCGGCCTTTTCTTAAATCCAAGCGATCTTTTCGTAGGCGTTTGCCCCCGATTCAATCGGGGGATCGAATTGATTATAGAAACATGAGTTTAATTAGTCGATTTATTAGCGAACAAGGAAAAATATTATCTAGACGGGTGAATAGATTGACCTTGAAACAACAACGATTAATTACTATTGCTATAAAACAAGCTCGTATTTTATCTTTGTTACCTTTTCTTAATAATGAGAAACAGTTTGAAAGAACCGAGTCGACCACCAGAACTGCGGGTCTTCGAGCCAGAAATAAATAGGCTTACTCTTTCTTCACTTGACTAAAAAAAAGTAAAATCCTAACTCAAACGCAGATTGATGTTTTGTTCGAAAAATATGGATTTAATTATCGTGTCGTAAGAAAAAAAAAAAAGAATCGGGCAAGAATAAAGATTTTTTTGAGTGTGTTCATTCAGTTTTACTATTTTTTTATCATATTTATTTTGACTTTACCTTCCCGGAGTTCATTCTCCGGGGAACTCCGTTTAAATTATTCCGGTGGATTCTTTCCAATGTACTTCTTTTATGATCTCATTGGAAATCATATAAAGACAATTTTTATTTGATATAGCTATTTGTGCAAGTATTTTACGATTAATAAGCACCTGTTTCTTATATAGGTCGTGTATTAATCTACTATAACTATAGGATACCCCTATTTCACGAATTACTGCGTTTATTCGAGTGATCCACAAACGGCGAAAATTTATCTTTTGCTTATCCCTATCCCGATGCGACGAAACCAAAGCTCTTATTTTCTGTTGAGTAATTGTTCGAGTAAGTCTTGAATGAGCCCCTCGAAAGCTTGATGCAAATAAACGAATTTTTGTTCTACGTCTCCGAGCTATATTTCCCCGTCTAATTCTGGTCATTGAATAAATGAAACTTTGACGAATAACTAATAGATTTCCTTTCTTTCAGTTATTCTTTTTACCTTTCCTAGTCTATTAATAACAAAGCTTTTTTCCAATGTATAAACTAAAAATTCCAATGACTTTGGCTACTATAACCTTCCCGACCGCTATTTTTATTTTTTCTAGACATTTCACTTCGAAATAAGAAATTTCATTTTACTAGGTATCAAAATATAATAAATAAAAAATATAAATGGATAAAGAAATAGTGGCTTCCTTCGTTTATATGGTTACTTCTTAAACGGTGAGGTTTTCTCTATACACCGGAGCCTTTACTTCATTTAATCAATGTTATTGGTAACTTGTATAGTTCACATTCTTTGGCTCTACCCATGAATTATCTAGTAATAGGTCTTTCACGATTAGATCTACTTACACAGTAACGGTATTTAATTATGAAAGTTGGCTGGGTAGCTAACCCTGTTAGTCCGTTCTTGCAAGAGGGGCCTAAGTTTTATGTTTTTATTTTTAAGTAGGATTTTCTCCGCTTAATGTATAACCATTTGCTACCAATGGAGAATTGCTTCTTATCTTAAATTGAGGTGATTGGATTTGCACCAATGGAAACCATAAATTTCATACACAATAGAATGGATAGATTTTTTTTATACTGAATTGAACGGACTTCTTTTTCTATTCTATCCTATTCCCCGGTACTGATCATTGATACTAGAAAAGGTTTTCTTTCTTTTATCCCAGCTCATGATCTGAACGAGTCGCACATACACCCTAGTACATGTTCCTCGACGCTGAGGGCATCCCCGAAGCGCGGGGGATTTTGTGACATTTCTGATTGGCTGTCTTGTATTTCTAATAAGTTGTTTAATAGTTGGCATGTTGAATCATATCATATCATATAAATAATGGGCTGGTTTAGATCGATCCTAACCTGATGATTTTTAATTACTTCTATTTAATTTTCTAGTAAATTCAGCAAAAATAGAAAATAGGAAATCGAGAATTTGCGCGAAAAAATCCGGGCTTTTCACTCAACCACCGCTACAACATCAACAATTCCATAAGCTTGGGCTTCTGTTGCTGACATAAAAACATCTCTTTCCATGTCTTCCGAGACAACCCATAAGGGTTTGTCCGTTCTTTGTACAT